GCTAGCGTAGCTTAATTCAAAGCATAGCACTGAAGATGCTAAGATGGGTCTTAAAACACCCCGCGCGCACAAAGGTATGGTCCCTAGCTTACTATCAGCTCTAGCTCAACTTACACATGCGAGTCTCCGCAGCCCAGTGAATACGCCCTCGACACCCGTTCGGCAGATGAGGAGCAGACATCAGGCACAAGTATTAGCCCAAGACGTCCAGCTAAGCCACACCCCCGAGGGTATTCAGCAGTGATAAACATTAAGCAATAAGTGAAAACTTGACTTAATTAGTGTTATTTAGGGCCGGTAAATACTCGTGCCAGCCACCGCGGTTATACAAGAGACCCTAGTTGATAGCTACGGCGTAAAGAGTGGTTAGGAATATAAAACAAATAAAGTCAAACAACCTCCTCGCAGTTATAAGCATTTTGAGAGCATGAAGCCCTATTACGAAAGTAACTTTATTACCTCCGACCCCACGAAAGCTGAGAAACAAACTGGGATTAGATACCCCACTATGCTCAGTCTTAAACTTACATGTTTACACTACAAAAACATCCGCCAGGGTACTACAAGCGCTAGCTTAAAACCCAAAGGACTTGACGGTGTCTCAGAACCATCTAGAGGAGCCTGTCCTAGAACCGATATTCCCCGTTTAACCTCACCACCCCTTGCCATTTCAGCCTATATACCGCCGTCGCAAGCTTACCCTGTGAAGGGAAAAAAGTAAGCAAAATGGGTTTTCCCCAGAACGTCAGGTCAAGGTGTACCCTACCAGGTGGGAAGAGATTGGCTACATTTTCTTCATCATAATATACGAACGGAACTGTGAAATCAGATCCTGAAGGTGGATTTAGTAGTAAAAATCAAGTAGAGAGTCATTTTGAAACAGGCTCTGAGACGCGTACACACCGCCCGTCACCCTCCCCAACCTTTAACCTAAAACACGTAATTAACCAAACAATTATTACCACGGGGAGATAAGTCGTAACAAGGTAAGTGTACCGGAAGGTGCACTTGGAACATCAGAACGTGGCTGAGATAGCTAAGCACCTCCCTTACACCGAGACCACATCCATGCAATTTGGGTCGTTCTGAGCTAAATAGCTAGCTCAACTACTAAAACTAAAACACACAATTAATTAACTTTTCTTGATTCAACAAACAATAATTAAAACATTTTTCCGCCCTAGTATTGGCGACAGAAAAGGCGCTAGAAGCAATAGAACCAGTACCGCAAGGGAAAGCTGAAAAAGAAAGTGAAACAAATCGTTAAAGCCTAAAAAAGCAGAGACATACCCTCGTACCTTTTGCATCATGATTTAGCTAGAACCTTCGAGCAAAAAGATACTTTAGTTCGTACCCCCGAAACTAAGTGAGCTACCCCGAGACAGCCTCCATTATAGGGCCAACCCGTCTCTGTGGCAAAAGAGTGGGAAGATCTCCGGGTAGAGGTGACAGACCTACCGAACTTAGTGATAGCTGGTTGCCTAAGAAATGGATATAAGTTCAGCCTTGTACCCCTCCATCCACACAAGCATTTCTGCCTGATGGGACAGAGAGATTTACAAGAGTTAGTCAAAGGGGGTACAGCCCCTTTGAACCAGGACACAACCTGATACAGGAGGTTAAGAGTCACACCCAATAAGATTATAAGCTTCAGTGGGCTTAAAAGCAGCCACCTCTAAAGAAAGCGTCAAAGCTCGAGCAACCCAAAAATCTTTTATTCTGACATTAAACCCAACACCCCTATTAAAATTAGGGCCATTACATGCCCTCATGGAAGAGATACTGCTAAAATGAGTAATAAGAAGATAAAATCTTCTCCATGTCCAAGTGTAAATCAGATCGGACCAACCACTGATAATTAACGAACCCAACCAAGAGGGAAAAATGACTTCATATTATAATCAGGAAAAACCCAAATCAACCAATCGTTAACCCTACACCGGAGAACTCCAAGGAAAGATTAAAAGAAAGGGAAGGAACTCGGCAATCACAAGCCTCGCCTGTTTACCAAAAACATCGCCTCCTGCAAAAATCCACGTATAAGAGGTCCTACCTGCCCAGTGACTAAGTTAAACGGCCGCGGTATTTTGACCGTGCAAAGGTAGCGCAATCACTTGTCTTTTAAATGAAGACCTGTATGAATGGTGAAACGAGGGCTTAACTGTCTCCCCTTTCCAATCAATGAAATTGATCTACCCGTGCAGAAGCGGGTATAAATATACAAGACGAGAAGACCCTATGGAGCTTAAGACACAAAGTCACCTGTGCTAAAACCCTAAGTTAAAAGAACAAAGCAAAACAACCACTGACTGAAGTCTTCGGTTGGGGCGACCGCGGGGGAAAGAAAATCCCCCACGTGGAAAGGGAAACCCCTTAAACCACGAGGCACACCTCTAAGTCTCAGAATTTCTGACCAAACGATCCGGTGAATAACCGATCAACGAACCAAGTTACCCTAGGGATAACAGCGCAATCCTCTTCAAGAGTCCATATCGACAAGGGGGTTTACGACCTCGATGTTGGATCAGGACATCCTAATGGTGCAGCCGCTATTAAGGGTTCGTTTGTTCAACGATTAAAGTCCTACGTGATCTGAGTTCAGACCGGAGCAATCCAGGTCAGTTTCTATCTGTAAAGTCACTTCTCCTAGTACGAAAGGACCGGAGACATAAGGCCTCTGCCACCAGCAAGCCTTACTTCTACTTAATGAAGACAACTCAATTAAATAAAGAAGGACATAAAGTTCTTAAAGAAACCTAACGTTGGGATGGCAGAGCCCGGTAAATGCAAAAGACCTAAGCCCTTTCCCTCAGGGGTTCAAATCCCCTTCCCAACTATGATTGCAGTACTAATTACCCACCTACTTAACCCCCTAGCCTATATTGTCCCCGTCCTTCTAGCAGTAGCCTTTTTAACATTAATTGAGCGGAAGGTCTTAGGCTATATACAACTACGAAAAGGCCCTAACATCGTAGGCCCCTTCGGATTGCTTCAACCTATTGCAGACGGGATTAAACTATTTATTAAAGAACCTGTCCGCCCCTCCACCTCCTCACCATTTCTATTCCTAGCGGCTCCTGTCCTTGCACTAACCTTAGCACTTACACTTTGAGCCCCAATACCAATCCCCTACCCTGTAACAAACATCAACCTTGGAATCCTATTTATCCTGGCCCTATCAAGCCTTGCTGTCTTTTCTATTCTAGGATCAGGATGAGCATCAAACTCAAAATATGCATTACTTGGAGCCCTTCGAGCCGTAGCACAAACCATCTCCTACGAAGTTAGTCTAGGATTAATTCTGTTATCTATAATTATCTTCACAGGAGGGTTTACCTTACAAATGTTCAACATCGCACAAGAAGCTATCTGGCTTCTAGTACCAACCTGACCATTAGCAGCAATATGATATATTTCTACCCTAGCAGAGACAAACCGAGCTCCATTTGATCTCACAGAAGGTGAATCAGAACTTGTTTCAGGCTTTAACGTTGAATATGCAGGAGGACCATTTGCACTATTTTTCTTAGCCGAATATGCCAACATCTTATTAATAAATACCCTATCAACCATCCTTTTCCTAGGAGCCTCACACACCCCATCACTGCCAGAACTTACATCAATTAATTTAATAACAAAAGCTGCACTCCTCTCAATTTTATTTTTATGAATCCGGGCCTCCTACCCTCGATTCCGATATGATCAACTTATACACTTAATCTGAAAAAACTTTTTACCTGTTACCCTTGCAATTATCCTCTGACACACCACCCTCCCAATTGCACTTGTTGGATTACCACCACAACTATAAATTTAACAAAATGGAGCTGTGCCCGAATACTTAAGGACCACTTTGATAGAGTGACTTATGAGGGTTTAAGTCCCTCCGGCTCCTAGGAAAAAAGGACTTGAACCTTTATTTTAGAACTTCTAAGTGCGCCCATTACACCATTTCCTACCTACATGCAGCAAGATAAGCTAAAACGAGCTACTGGTCCTGCCCAAAAATGAAGATTAAACCCTTCTCTTTCTTCATGTCACCAATAATTAAATACCTCTTAATTTCCTCACTAGGCTTAGGAACTGCCTTAACTTTCATTAGCTCCCACTGATTACTAGCCTGAATAGGACTTGAAATTAATACCCTAGCCATTATTCCACTTATAGCCCAACATCACCACCCCCGAGCAACAGAAGCCGCAACCAAATACCTCCTTATTCAGGCTGCCAGCACAGCCATACTTTTGTTTGCCACAACCACAAATGCATATATACAAGAAGGATGGGAAATTACCCAAATCAAAGATCAAACTGCAACTACCCTTATTGTTCTAGCTCTAGCCCTTAAACTAGGGCTAGCACCATTCCACTTCTGACTTCCAGAAGTTATGCAAGGATTAGACATTATAACAGGAATAATTTTGGCCACATGACAAAAACTAGCACCAATCGCCCTTATTATTCAAATCTCCCACTCCGCCCACCTCTCCTTACTAACCCTACTAGGGGTACTATCAACTACGATAGCAGGTTGAGCAGGTATAAACCAAACTCAACTACGGAAGATCCTAGCTTATTCATCAACCGCTCACCTAGGCTGAATTATTATCATTACTAGCTATGCCCCTCACCTAACACTACTCACGCTAGCAATCTATATTTTTATAACAGCAGCAGCCTTCCTTACTATTAAAGAAACCGCATCAACAAAAATCAATACCCTTACACAATCTTGGTCTAAAAACCCAACCATAACGACAATGATAATTTTAATTCTTCTTTCCCTAGCTGGCCTTCCACCAATAACAGGATTCATACCTAAGTGACTTATTTTAGAAGAACTAACAAAACAAGAAATGATTGTACCCGCAACTGTAGTTGCAATAAGTGCCCTACTCAGCCTTTACTTCTATCTACGACTTTGCTACTCTTCAGCCCTTACCCTTTTCCCCAGCACAACCAAACTGAAATCCCCCTGACGCCACAAAAACAAAGTAATAGCGTCAACTTCAACCATAGCTACCACTTTACCACTCACACCCCTCATCGTAGCTCTACCCACTTTACTCTTAATATACTAAGAAACTTAGGTTAACTTGACAAACCAAGAGCCTTCAAAGCTCAAAATGGGAGTTAAAATCTTCCAGTCTCTGAATAAAGCCTGCGAGACACTATCTCACATCTTCTGAATGCAACCCAGATACTTTAATTAAGCTAAAGCTTTCCTAGATGAGAAGGCCTCGATCCTACAAATTCTTAGTTAACAGCTAAGCGCCCAATCCAGCGAGCATTCATCTACCTTTCCCCGCCCCCTTTAAAAAGGCGGGGAAAGCCCCGGCAGACTCTAATCTGCACCCTTGAATTTGCAATTCAATGAGCTATTACTCCACAGGACTGATAATAAAAGGAATTAAACCTTTATTTGTGGAGCTACAACCCACCGCCTAAACACTCGGCCATCCTACCTGTGGCAGTAACCCGTTGACTATTTTCTACCAACCACAAAGATATTGGCACCCTTTATTTAGTATTTGGTGCTTGAGCTGGTATAGTTGGCACAGCCTTAAGTCTTTTAATTCGGGCAGAGCTCGGCCAACCCGGAGCCCTCCTAGGCGATGATCAAGTATATAACGTTCTAGTAACTGCACATGCTTTCGTTATAATCTTCTTTATGGTTATGCCTATCATAATTGGTGGATTTGGGAATTGACTAATTCCACTAATAATTGGTGCCCCCGACATAGCCTTCCCCCGTATAAATAACATGAGCTTCTGACTCCTTCCTCCATCATTCCTTCTTCTTCTAGCATCATCTGGCGTTGAAGCCGGAGCGGGGACTGGATGAACCGTCTACCCTCCCCTTGCTGGAAACCTTGCACATGCAGGAGCCTCAGTAGACCTAACCATTTTCTCTCTTCACCTGGCTGGTATTTCTTCAATTTTAGGTGCAATTAACTTTATTACAACTATTATTAATATAAAACCCCCAGCCATCTCCCAGTATCAAACACCTCTATTTGTTTGAGCTGTTCTAGTCACAGCTGTTCTTCTCCTTCTTTCACTCCCAGTCCTAGCAGCAGGAATTACAATGCTTTTAACAGACCGAAACCTAAACACCTCATTCTTCGATCCCGCAGGAGGAGGTGACCCCATTCTATACCAACACCTATTCTGGTTCTTTGGCCACCCCGAAGTATACATTCTAATTTTACCCGGTTTCGGAATAATTTCCCATATTGTTGCCTACTACTCAGGAAAAAAAGAACCGTTTGGCTATATAGGAATAGTTTGAGCTATAATAGCAATTGGCCTTTTAGGCTTCATTGTCTGAGCTCATCATATGTTTACTGTTGGGATGGACGTAGATACTCGAGCATACTTTACCTCCGCAACAATAATTATTGCAATTCCCACAGGAGTAAAAGTATTCAGTTGATTAGCCACCCTTCATGGCGGCTCAATTAAATGAGAAACCCCACTCTTCTGGGCACTCGGATTTATCTTTCTCTTCACAGTAGGTGGGTTAACAGGAATTGTCCTTGCCAATTCTTCCCTAGACGTCGCTTTACACGATACTTATTACGTAGTTGCACACTTCCATTATGTCCTATCGATAGGAGCTGTGTTTGCTATTATGGGGGCCTTTGTCCACTGGTTCCCCCTATTCTCCGGTTACACTTTACACAGCACCTGAACAAAAATCCATTTTGGAGTTATATTTGTAGGAGTAAACTTAACCTTCTTCCCCCAACACTTCCTTGGACTAGCTGGAATACCACGACGATACTCAGACTACCCAGACGCCTATGCCCTATGAAACACAGTTTCATCCATTGGCTCCCTTATCTCCCTTGTTGCCGTAATTATGTTCTTATTTATTTTATGAGAAGCTTTCTCCGCTAAACGAGAAGTTTTAGTTACTGAACTCACTTCCATAAATGCTGAATGACTTCATGGATGTCCTCCCCCTTACCACACATTTGAGGAACCTGCCCTAGTCCTAGTTCAACCATGACGAGAAAGGAAGGAATCGAACCCCCCTCATGCTGGTTTCAAGCCAGCCGCATAACCACTTCTGCTTCTTTCTTCCAAAGATACTAGTAAAATTAGAACATTACACCGTTTTGTCAAGACGGTATTACAGGTTAAAACCCTGTGTATCTTAGCCCATGGCTTTATGGCACACCCCTCACAACTAGGATTTCAAGACGCAGCTTCACCTGTAATAGAGGAATTCCTCCACTTTCACGACCACGCACTAATAATTGTATTCCTAATTAGCACTCTAGTACTTTATATTATTATTGCTATAGTCTCCACTAAATTAACAAACAAATACATTCTAGATTCCCAAGAAATTGAGATTGTATGAACAATTTTACCAGCAGTTATTCTTTTCCTTATTGCTTTCCCCTCCCTACGCATCCTCTACCTTATAGACGAAATTAATAGTCCACATTTAACTGTAAAAGCCCTAGGCCACCAATGATACTGATCATACGAATATACGGACTACCAAGATCTTAGCTTTGACTCATACATAATTCCCACCCAGGATTTAACTCCGGGGCAATTCCGACTCCTTGAAGCAGACCACCGTATAGTTATTCCGATAGACTCCCCTATCCGAGTCCTAATTGCATCAGATGACGTTCTTCACTCCTGAGCTGTACCTGCCCTGGGCGTAAAAACAGACGCCATGCCAGGCCGATTGAATCAAACAGCCTTTATCGCCGCACGCCCTGGAGTATTGTATGGACAGTGCTCTGTAATCTCTGGAGCCAATCACAGCTTTATGCCAATAGTAGTAGAAGCTGTCCCTCTAGAGCACTTTGAAACATGATCCTCTCTTATGCTTGAAGACGCCTCATTAGGATGCTAAAGAGGGTATTACGTTAGCGCCTTAAGCTAAAAATTGGTGACTTACAACCACCCCTAGTGACATGCCCCAATTAAATCCCGCCCCATGATTTGCCATCCTAGTATTTTCTTGACTAATCTTCCTGACAATCGTCCCATCCAAAGTACTTAAACATACTTTTAATAATGAACCCACAACCCTCAGCGTAGAAAAACCTAAAACTGAACCCTGAAACTGACCATGACACTAAGCTTCTTTGACCAATATATGAGCCCCACATATCTAGGCATTCCACTAATTGCCATCGCTCTGACACTTCCATGAATTCTATACCCATCCCCATCAAACGGATGACTTAATAAGCGGCTTATTACCCTTCAACGCTGATTTATTAATCGATTCAGCTTACAACTGCTCCATCCCCTTAACCGAGCCGGCCATAAATGAGCACTAATACCGGCATCTCTAATAATCTTAATACTTTCACTAAACATTCAGGGCCTCCTACCATACACCTTTACGCCCACAACACAACTCTCACTAAACATAGGACTAACCGTTCCACGCTGACTTGCCACAGTCATTAATGGAATGCGAAATCAACGAACTGCATCCCTAGGACATCTTCTGCCTGAAGGAACGCCCGTACAATTAATTCCAGTACTGATTATTATCGAAACCATTAGCCTTCTCTTCCGAGCCCTAGCTCTAGGTGTACAACTGACAGCTAATCTCTTTGCCGGACACCTCCTAATTCAACTTATTGCGACTGCAGTTTCCGTTCTTCTTCCAACCATAACTTTCGTGGCACTTTTAACATTTGCAGTTCTTTTTCTCCTAACTATTCTCGAAGGCGCAGTTTCAATAATCCAAGCATTTTTCTTTGTTCTGTTAATTAACCTTTACCTACAAGAAAATATCTAATGGCCCACCAAGCACATGCATATCATATACTCAATCCAAACCCTTGACCCTTAACCGGCGCAGTAGCGGCTCTCCTAATAACGTCAGGCCTTGAAATCTGATTTCACTTCCACTCAACCACAACCATAACCCTCGGCCTTGCCCTTCTTATCCTTACAATGCTCCAATGATGACGGGATATCGTCTGGGAATGGACCTTCTCAGGCCATCCCACACCTCCCGGTCAAAAAGGCCTACGCTATGGAATAATTTTATTTATTACATCCCAAGTTTTCTTTTTCTTAGGATTCTTTTGAGCTTTCTACCATTCAAGCCTGGTTCCTTTTCCTGAACTCGGTTGATGTTGACCACCCATAGGAATTTGCACACTTGACCCATTCGAAGTCAACCTTCTCAATACTGCGGATCTTCTAGCATCTGGCGTCTCAAACACTTGATCGTATCACAGCCTTATAGAAGGAGAACGGAGTCAAGCTATCCAAGCCCTCACCCTTACTATTCTAATAGGCATCTACATTACTGCCCTCCAAGCCATACAGTACTATGAAGCCCCTTTTACGACTGTTGATGGCGCAAACCGCTCAACCTTCAAAGTACCCTTTTGCTTACAGCGACTCCGTGTAAGTGATGACTCATCATTACTAGCCATGTGCCTACTCCGACCAGTGCAATACTACGTCACCTCTGAACACCACTTGGCATTTGCAGCAGCGTCCTGACACTGACATTTTGTAGACGTTGTCTGACTCTTCTTGTACGTCTCCATCTACTGATGAGGTTCATAATCTTTCCGATATTTAAAGTTAGTACACTTGACTTGAAATCATTTAGTGTTGATTAATATCCAAGGAAAGATAATGAATTTAATTACAACAATCTTACTAATCACCACAGCCCTATGAGTCCTTCTAGCCTTAGTATCATTCTGACATCCCCAGATATACCGAGATGGAGAGGGGATTCTACCATACGAATGCGGATTCGACCCCTTAGGATCAGCCCGCCTTCCATTTTCTCTACGATTCTTCCTTGTTGCCATCCTTTTTCTTCTTTTTGACTTAGAAATTGCTCTGCTCCTTCCCCTACCCTGAGGAGACCAACTGCCACAACCCACATCAACCCTATTTTGAGCAGCACTAGTTTTGATTCTCTTAACCCTCGGATTAATTTACGAATGACTTCAAGGGGGGCTTGAATGAGCTGAATAAGGGGCTAGTCCAACAAAGACCTCTGATTTCGGCTCAGAAAATTATGGTTAAAGTCCATAGCCCCCTTATGTCACTTACTCAGTTCAGTTTCTCCTCAGCTTTTATACTAGGACTCATTGGCTTAGCCTTTCACCGAACCCATCTTCTATCAGCCCTCTTATGCCTTGAAGGAATAATACTGTCCCTATTTATTGCCTTAGCCCTATGAACGCTGCAACTAGAATCATCTGTTTTTTCCGCCACCCCAATACTACTTCTTACCTTCTCTGCATGTGAAGCCAGCGTAGGCCTAGCTCTTCTAGTTGCTACAGCACGAACCCACGGAACCGACCGCCTACAAAACCTTAATCTCCTACAATGCTAAAAATCCTCACCCCAACAGTTATACTCTTTCCTACTATTTGGTTATCAAATAAAAAATGACTTTGAACCACCGTAACAGCCCAAAGCCTCTTTATTGCTTTTATTAGCCTGACCTGGTTCAAATGGGACTCAGAAACAGGATGAGCAACCTCTAACCCATACATGGGCACTGACCAACTATCAACACCCCTATTAGTTCTCACCTGTTGACTACTGCCATTAATGATTTTGGCTAGCCAAAATCACATCAAACAAGAACCCCTGACCCGACAACAAATATATCTTACCTTAATAGCCTTCCTTCAAACTTTCCTTATTTTAGCATTTGGCGCAACTGAAATTATTATATTTTATATTATATTTGAAGCAACACTAATCCCAACTCTTATTATCATTACCCGGTGAGGAAATCAAGCTGAACGCCTTAATGCAGGAACCTACTTTCTTTTTTATACACTAGCTGGCTCTCTACCACTGCTTATTGCACTTCTACTCCTGCAACAAGACACAAACACCCTATCCATACTAGTACTTCATTATTCCCAAACACTTTCCCTTAATGCCTGAGGTGATAAAATTTGATGGGCCTGCTGCTTAATTGCCTTCCTTGTAAAAATACCACTTTACGGCCTTCACTTATGACTTCCTAAAGCCCACGTAGAAGCCCCTGTAGCAGGATCCATGATCCTAGCAGCAATCCTACTTAAATTAGGAGGCTACGGTATAATTCGTATAACAACAATCCTAGACCCATTAACAAAAGACTTGTCTTACCCCTTCATTATCCTAGCCCTATGAGGCATTATTATGACAGGCTCTATTTGTTTACGACAAACCGACCTAAAGTCTTTAATCGCCTACTCTTCTGTAAGCCACATAGGTCTTGTAGCAGCAGGGATTCTTGTTCAAACCCCATGAGGACTCTCGGGAGCAGTTATTCTAATAATCGCCCACGGCCTTGTCTCATCGGCCCTTTTCTGCTTAGCTAACACAACTTATGAGCGAACACACAGTCGAACTATACTTTTAGCTCGAGGATTACAAGTACTTTTTCCACTCACAGCCTCATGATGATTTATTGCCAATCTAGCCCACCTTGCCTTACCACCCCTACCAAATCTTATAGGTGAACTAATAATTATGTCTACACTTTTCAACTGATCTTATTGGACTATTGCCATGACCGGGCTAGGCACCCTAATTACCGCCGCCTACTCCCTTCACCTCTTCCTTACATCACAACGCGGGCCCACCCCAACCCATATTATAGGACTTCTTCCATTTCACACACGAGAACACCTCTTAATAGCAATACACTTAATTCCCATTATTCTCCTTATTATAAAACCCGAGCTAATATGAGGATGATGCTACTGTAGATATAGTTTAAGTAAAACATTAGATTGTGGTTCTAAAAATAAGGGTTAAAGTCCCCTTATCCACCGAGAGAGGTATGATACAGCAGAAACTGCTAACTTTTGCATCCGCGGCTAAATTCCGCGGCTCACTCGCGCTTCTATAGGATAACAGTTTATCCATTGGTCTTAGGAACCAAAAATTCTTGGTGCAAATCCAAGTAGCAGCTATGCACAACACACCTTTAATATTTACATCTTCGCTCATCCTAACACTAAGCATTCTCCTACTTCCACTACTTATGTCCCTCCACCCTACGCCCAAAAAATCTCAATGGGCAACTACCCACGTAAAAACAGCTGTAAGTACTGCATTTTTTGTTAGCCTGATTCCACTAACAATTTTTATTGACCAAGGCTCAGAAACCATCATAACCAACTGAAACTGAATAAATACTACAAATTTTAACATTAATGTTAGCTTTAAATTTGACCACTATTCCCTAGTCTTTACACCCATTGCCCTATTCGTTACCTGATCTATTCTGGAGTTCGCGTCCTGGTACATGCATTCCGACCCATTCATGAACCGATTCTTCAAATATCTTCTCCTTTTTCTTGTAGCCATAATTATCTTGGTTACCGCTAACAATATATTTCAACTATTTATTGGCTGGGAAGGCGTAGGAATTATATCCTTTCTCTTAATTGGCTGATGGTATGGACGAACTGACGCAAATACAGCAGCATTACAAGCAGTTTTATACAACCGAGTCGGAGACATTGGACTTATTTTAAGTATGGCCTGAATAGCAACTAACCTAAACTCATGAGAAATACAACAAATCTTTTTCTTATCTAAAGACTTTGATATGACTCTCCCCCTTCTTGGCCTTATTTTAGCTGCTACCGGTAAATCGGCCCAATTTGGCCTTCACCCCTGACTTCCCTCAGCCATAGAAGGCCCCACCCCAGTCTCAGCCCTACTCCACTCAAGCACTATAGTTGTTGCAGGAATCTTCCTTTTAATTCGTCTTCACCCATTAATAGAGAATAATCAACCAGCTCTTACTACTTGCCTCTGCCTAGGAGCCTTAACAACCTTATTTACTGCCACCTGTGCCCTTACCCAAAATGATATTAAAAAGATTGTAGCCTTTTCCACATCAAGTCAACTAGGCTTAATAATAGTCACCATTGGCCTTAATCAACCACAACTAGCATTTCTTCACATCTGCACCCACGCCTTTTTTAAAGCAATACTATTTTTATGCTCCGGCTCAATTATCCATAGCCTAAACGATGAACAAGATATTCGAAAAATAGGAGGCCTACAAAAACTCATACCAATTACCTCTTCTTGTTTAACAATCGGTAGCCTCGCCCTTGTAGGAACCCCATTCCTTGCAGGCTTTTTCTCAAAAGATGCCATTATTGAGGCCCTAAACACCTCCTACCTGAACGCCTGAGCTCTTTCCCTTACTATTATTGCCACCTCCTTCACTGCAATCTACAGCTTCCGACTCATTTTCTTTGCAACAATGGGAACTCCACGATTCCTCACACTTTCCCCCATCAATGAAAATGATCCTTCCTCAATCAACCCCATCAAACGCCTAGCTTGAGGAAGTATTACCGCAGGTTTAATTATTACATCCAACCTGATCCCTTCAAAAACCCAAATCATAACTATACCAACATCCTACAAATTAATAGCACTATCAATCACAATTTTAGGCTTCTTAACTGCTATCGAACTAGCCACACTAACCTCCAAACAATTCAAAACCAACCCAACTATCTCTACACATAACTTTTCAAACATACTAGGGTTCTTTCCACTAACAATTCACCGTCTAGTGCCTAAACTTAACCTCACCCTAGGACAACTTATTGCAACACAACTTCTGGACCAGACCTGAATCGAAAACTCAGGTCCTAAAGGAATTGCATCTACGCAAACCAAAATATCTATACTTACTAGCGATCCACAACAAGGAATAATTAAAACTTATTTAACTATTTTCCTCTTAACTAATGTCCTAGCCATTCTACTTATAACAATTTAAACTGCCCGAAGAGCCCCACGACTCAGACCTCGAGTTAATTCTAAAACAGCAAACAAAGTTAATAATAAACCTAAACCACCCACAACTAATAATATGCCCCCTGAAGAGAATAATAAGGCAACCCCTACAGATTCAGTCCGCAAAACATAGAAATCTTTTTCATCCATAATAAACCACGACCCCTCACACCACCCCTCACGTACTAATCAACCTACCCCTCCAACCCCTAAAGAATAAATCAACACATAACCAAAAACCGATTGATCCCCTCAACTCTTAGGATAAGGTTCTGCTGCCAAAGCAGCTGAGTAAGCAAATACAACAAGTATACCGCCCAAATAAATTAAGAATAATACCAAAGATAAAAAAGACCCGCCATGCCCTACCAAAATACCACAACCAACCCCTGCTGCTATTACTAACCCTAACGCAGCAAAATAAGGCGCAGGATTAGATGCTACCGCTACCAAACTAGCCATTAAACCCAATAAAAATAGATATAAAAGAAAATTCATAATTCTTGCTCGGATTCTAACCGAGACCTATGACTTGAAAAACCATTGTTGTATTCAACTACAAGAACCTTATGGCCAGCCTACGAAAAACTCACCCACTTTTCAAAATTGCTAATAACGCATTAATTGACCTCCCTGCTCCCTCAAATATCTCAGCATGATGAAACTTTGGCTCCCTTCTTCTCCTTTGTCTTATAATACAAATCTTAACTGGTTTATTTTTAGCCATACACTACACCTCTGATATTTCTACAGCCTTCTCCTCTGTAGCTCACATCTGCCGAGATGTTAACTACGGATGAATTATTCGAAACTTACATGCTAATGGAGCATCATTCTTCTTCATCTGTATCTACTTCCACATTGGCCGAGGCCTCTATTACGGATCCTACCTTTATAAAGAAACGTGAAACATCGGCGTAATTCTTCTTCTCCTCGTTATAATGACTGCATTCGTAGGATATGTCCTCCCATGAGGTCAAATATCCTTCTGAGGGGCCACAGTCATTACAAACCTTCTGTCTGCAGTACCTTACATAGGGGATGCATTAGTACAATGAATCTGAGGGGGATTTTCTGTTGACAATGCAACATTAACACGATTCTTCGCTTTCCACTTTATCCTTCCATTCTTGATTGTTGCAGCAACCCTCCTGCATGCCCTCTTCCTCCACGAAACAGGTTCAAATAACCCAGCAGGCCTTAACTCGGACTCAGACAAAATCTCCTTCCACCCCTACTTTTCTTACAAAGACCTTCTTGGCTTCGTAATCCTAATCTCCACACTTGCATCTTTAGCCCTATTCTCTCCTAATCTTCTGGGTGACCCAGAAAATTTTACTCCTGCAAACCCACTAGTTACTCCACCTCATATTAAGCCTGAATGATATTTCTTATTTGCTTACGCCATTCTTCGATCTATCCCAAATAAATTAGGTGGAGTCTTAGCATTGGTATTTTCAATCCTTGTCCTAATGTTAGTGCCTCTCCTTCATACATCAAAACAACGAAGTCTAACATTCCGACCAATTACACAATTCCTATTTTGAGCCTTAATTGCAGACGTAGCAATTCTTACATGAATTGGAGGAATGCCAGTCGAACATCCATTCATTATTATTGGCCAAATCGCCTCAGTATTTTACTTCTCCTTGTTCCTCATTCTGAACCCACTAGCTGGGTTAGTGGAAAATAAATCATTCACTTGAACTTGCCCTAGTAGCTTAATTTTTAAAGCATTGGTTTTGTAATCCAAAGACTGGAGGTTAAATTCCTCCCTAGTGCCAGGAAAGAAAGATTCTAACTTTCATCACTATCTCCCAAAGATAGCATTATAAATTGAACTATTTCCTGCAGCATAAATTGCCACATAAACCTTATGTACTAACACATATAATGTCAAAATTTACATGAAGAGTTTAAAAACATTAATTTACTTTTACCAAATGAGTGTCTAGCACAATCAAGTCAAAAGACAAATTGTCAGTACATAACCCTATTAATGAAAATCATAGAATCGGGTCATCTAACCTGAAGAAATCGTTTTATCCTCATACTTTCTTGTAATAATGTTTCTATGTAAAACTCAATTATTATTGTATTAGGAATAAGAATGTAGTAAGAGACCACCAACCAGCTTATTTAAATGTTAACGGTTCTTGATGGGTCAGGGACAATAGTGGCAGGGTAGCTCTTAGTGAACTATTACTGGCATCTGGTTCCTATTTCAGGAACACATTAGGTAAACACTCCCCACTCGGATAACTATGTCTGGCATCTGATTAATGGTGTTGACTCGATTAATCATATCCACCATGCCAGGGCCTTCTTTTAAATGCATGGGGTTTTTCTTTTTTTTTGGTCTCTTCCATTTGGCATTTCGGAGTGCGCACGGTAATGTTAAATTAAGGTTGAACATTTTTCTTGAATGTGACAATACAATTTAACTATTTTAAGACATAACTTAAGAGTTACATTATATTAATTCAAGTGCATAATACATGTTTAATTTGCTTATACTTACTATATATACCCCCCTTGGTTCGCGCGCGTCTAAACCCCCCTACCCCCCTACGTCCAGAGAATTATGCTATCCTTGTTAAACCCCTAAACCAAGGAAGATTCAAGAACGTATATCGGCCAACGAGTTGAGATAATATTGGCACCCACGTCATGTATATATAGATATACACATCATATTTTAACCGCACTAGCGCGTTAGCTCATTTATTCCTACTAAAAAACTATAAAAAACAAAAAGTACTAATTGCTCTAATATTAAAAATC